TCCAAAAGGACCCGCGTATTCAGGTCCAATACGTTGTTGTACTCCCGCAGATATTTGTCTTTCTAACCACACAATTACCAGCACTCCTATTATGATTCCAAATACAGGAGTAAAAATAGGAATAAGTAACCATATGAGCCCATAAACCTCTTTTAAGGATTCCGATCTGGAAAAAGAATTGATAGCTTGTACTTTTATCGTATCAATTATCATTTCAACGATCAACTTCTCCCATAATAATATCTATACTACCTAGTATTGTCATAATATCGGCCAATTTCATTTTTTTAACTAACTGAGGAAGAATTTGCAAATTGATAAAACCAGGTGGACGAATTTTCCATCTCCAGGGAAAAACACTCCGATCTCCTACCAGAAAAATTCCCAATTCCCCCTTGGGGGCTTCTACTCTCACATAAAGTTCTTGTTTAGACAATTCAAAAGTGGGCGAAGGTTTCTTACTAATGAATCGATAATCAAAATCATTCCATTCAGAATCCTTTGTTTTATCAAAACGCCGTACCTCTAAATTCTCATAAGGCCCTCCGGGAATTCCTTCCAGGGCTTGTTGAATAATTTTGATGGATTCCACCATTTCACCGATTCGGACTAAATAACGGGCTAGTGAATCTCCCTCTTTTTGCCATTGTACTTCCCAATCAAATTCGTCGTAAGACTCATAATGATCAATTTTACGAAGATCCCACGGAATTCCGGAAGCTCGTAGCATTGGTCCCGATAAACCCCAATTTATTGCTTCCTCTCCACTAATAATACCCACCCCTTCAACTCGTTCCAAAAAAATAGGATTACGCGTAATAAGCTTTTGATATTCAGTAACCCCTGTTAAAAAATAATCACAGAAATCCAAGCATTTATCTATCCAGCCATAAGGTAGATCAGCAGCCACCCCTCCGATACGGAAATAATTATGCATCATTCGCATACCTGTGGAAGATTCGAATAGGTCATATATCAATTCCCTCTCTCGGAAAATATAGAAGAAAGGGGTCTGCGCACCGATATCTGCCATAAAAGGGCCAAGCCATAACAAATGAGAAGCTATACGACTCAGTTCTAGCATAATTACTCTAATATAGCTCGCTCTTTTCGGTACTTGGATATTTCCCAACTGTTCTGGTCCATTTACCGTTATTGCCTCTGTAAACATAGTAGCTAAATAATCCCAACGTGTTACATAAGGAAGATATTGTATAATTGTTCGATTTTCCGCAATTTTTTCCATTCCTCTGTGTAAATAACCCAATACGGGTTCACAGTCAATAACATTTTCCCCATCTAGAGTAATGATGAGTCGAAGAACACCGTGCATTGATGGGTGTTGAGGACCCATATTGACTATCATGAGGTCTTTTCTTGTAGTCGGTACAGTCATATATTTTTTCCCCGATTCATTATTCCACGAATTGCTGAAAACCAAATGAAGTTCATTAAAAATAAAAATTAATATTTATAATTCTAATTATTATTATTATAAATATTAAATATTATAAATAAATAAAAAAAAAATGAACTTAACGAGTTTTTGGCTCCCGAATATCCAATTGACTAATTAATTCTTTATAGCGTACTCTATTTTTCTTTGACAAATAAGCCAGGAGTCGTTGACGTTTTCCCAGAATTTTACGTAGACCTCTCTGAGATAAATAGTCTTTTCTGTGCAATTCCAAATGGGAAGTAAGTCTACGTATCTTATTGGTGAAACTGAATACTTGAAATTCAACAGACCCCCTATTTTCTTTTTTTTCTTCTTGCGAAATAACTGAAATGAATAAATTTTTAACCATAACAAAAAATTCTGCGTCCCTTTTTCTTTATTTACATTACAAATATAGATTTTACTAATCAGTAATAATAATGCCAGTCATTTTAATTTGTTATACACAATAATCGGGATTTATTCGTATACTTCTTTTTTTTTTAATTCACTTAATTGATAATCAATACAATTTTTTTTTTTCAATTTTATTCAAATATAGAGAAAAAATTTCTAACCTACAAAAGAGAAGAATTTTGACCTAAGATAAGAAGATTATGACGACTCATTACTTACTAGATAGAATTGCTAAGATCAAGGTCAGGTAATCAGTATCATGTACCATAATCTAATATAACAACATAAGGCTGTATATATTTGTTTGTGTTCATATACCATGTCAGAGATGCCGCTTGATCCATGTAATGGAAATGTATCATCAACTAATTATCAATCGTGGATACATATGTATCCTTGACATAATGAAACGACTACCATTATTGGTATCAAACCAATAGCGATTCATACAAGCAAAATCTTCGAATCGATAATTTGGCCAAAGAAATAATTTGAACTTAATAAATCGATTTGTATCTACATCAAGATACTTATCCTCATAAAAAAATTGACCACAGCGCTTTACATTGTTCCCATTGCAAAATACTTGATTTCTATCCCCAACATTGACATTTCTTGAATTGAAACAAATGAGAATTCTCAATTCTCTACGACGTCTAGGAGATAAAAAATTATCAGGAACAATAAAATCATAAAAATTATCGTTTCTATTCCCATTTTCGTGTCGTGCAATGGATTCATTAAGACCATTCTTATCAACATTTCTTTTTTCTTGGTATCTTCGATTAGTTTGGCGCTTACTCTTATGCACCCGTGAAATAGCTATGGTTTGGTACATGAAAAATTGTCCGTCCCATTTTATGGATAGCCGAGCTGGTTCAATAATCAATAGTCCCCTTTTTATCAATTTTGTAAGAGTTGTAGACTTCGGAATCAGCATTACATCCAAACTTATTTCGTCCCTTTGAATAGAGGATATAGCAATTTCCTTTGGATTTCTCAATCTAAGGAGTAGGCAATATACCTTGATATTATTTAGTATTTTTTGATTAAAAGCATTATCCCATTTCAATTGAAAAAGAAAATATCTTTTCAGGAAGAAATCTAGTTCCGCTCCTATCATGGATTTATTTTTATTTTTGCTTTTTTGAATGTATGATCCCCGATAATCTTCTTTAACATTTTTTTTTTTCGATGGATCAGATCCAATATTTTTGTTATTTTGTGCATATGATCCAAGATCTCCTTGGACTGGCTGTTGTTTTTCTTCTTGATTTTGATTCTCTAATTCAAGAGATTTTTTTGGATTATATAATCTATCTTTTTTTTTCTTTGCGTTGATATTTTTACTAATGTTTTTATTTATATTCAATTTAAAAAGAAGTAAATTGATTGGTATGATCCACGGTTGAATCTTATATGTATTATAAAGTGACACAAATTCTGGTAAAAACCAAAGTTCTAGATTTGATATCGGACAATTTAGGATTTCTTCATTCATTCCCATCCAGTCCAAAAATGTTTTTGTTTGATTGGTTGGGCAGATTTGTTTATGAATCGGGGGATTCATAAACACTTTCTTATCCATTTTTTTTTTATCCATTTTATCAATTATTTGATAATAATTAGTCCGAGTCTTAGTATTTTTATTAATGTTGGCGTTTGCCCCGATATCTCTATTTCTCCATTCCTCAATATCGATCTTTTTTCTAAGACAAAAATTAATAGTTCTCCAATCAAAATATTTTCTATCCGGATTTTTATCCCTATCAATAATAGAATCTTCTCGTAGATAGTTTCCAAGATCTATATCTCTCGGCAAATAAAAAAGTTCGGGATTATCATTATTGTAATTATAGGAAATCCTTTTTGCCTGGTTTACTTGGAATGGCGACCCATAAATATATGAACCTTTCTTATCTTCATAATTCAGATATTTATTTGATAAAAGATCATATTTGTAGTTTTTTAATTTATCTTTTTGGTTCGGTAATGAATTTACTGCATATGCATAATTGTTTTCTTTCTTGTAATGAATTAATTGGTCTTTTTCATATGAATAAAAATGGGTTGAGTTTTTATTTTTAACCATCAAATTTTGATTGATTCTATTCCGCCAATTTTGCGGTACTAATCTAGACCATCTAGTCTGAGATAAATTGTATTTATAGTGATCATTACCCATTAACCAGCTTTTCCATTCATTCATTTTAAAACCGCTAAGTTTATTATACCTTGATTCGAAATGAAATATTCCGTGTGTTCCAAAAAAATCTTTTTTTATTCTATCCTTAATAAAAGGAATTGTTCCGTGATATTGAAATAAAAATTTCAAGTAATGCTTGTTGATAACTTGGGCTTGTGATAATTTGTAAAATACATATGCCTGTGACAACGAAGAAAAGTCACAAAAACTCTGCGAATTTTGATTTCTAATATTAGAAATAAACTTTTTTATAGTCGAAATAAAATAAATTTTATTTTTTTGATTTTTATCAATATAAAATCCTTTTTTATTTGTTTCATCATTGGAATTATCCGTTATTTTGTTTTTTAATTGAAGTAAAATTTTTACATGTATTCTGGGAATATTAATGATACGTAAAAAAATATCTTTGTATATCCTTTCAATAAACAAATAAAAAAAATAGTGATATTTGCGCATTAGTCGAGCACTTCTTCTTTTTAATATCTGCCAAACCTTTTTTGGTGATTCTAATCTTTTATCATCACAATTTGTTTCGTTAGGACTAATGTTTATATACGTAGTTATAAATATATTTTTTTTTTCTTTTGTTATTTTTTCGATTTGATTTCTGATTGTATTTGTCTTATCAGCCAGATCTTTCATCTTTTTTTCTGTCAGTGAATAATTTGTCCAATCCACAGATCTAATTCGAATGGACGATTCATGATTTATATGATTACTTATTAGTGATTTTTTTTTTTTTGTATTCGATTCATATACTTCCCTCAATCCAAATAATGGAATTAGACTTGCTTTTTTAAGTTCTTTCATTATTCTTTTTATAAATCGAACTATTTTTCTAACCCATCTTGTTTTTTCTTTTGATACTTTTCGAAACCATTTTGCTCTTTCGTTTATAATTTTTAGGGCTAGAAAACGTTTTTTTTTCACTTTTAT